CATATAATAACGGATTCGAAATTGTAACCAAGCGTCGCCTATTGGTTCTATACCCGATTCATAACTAGAAAGTTTTTCCGGTCCTTTGCTAATCGGAGCTAAAACTCGCGAAATTAAAAATACTAAAATAGGAATAAGACTTGATATTATTAGAAATGCCCAAAAAATATCATATTCGTAAAGCAGAAACATAGATGCACTCCTATGAACGCGGAAAATATACCGGATTAGTCAATTCGACTTGAAATTGTTAAGTAATTCATAACTGTTTAGTTAAAGTAAGAATTGCTTTTGGTCGAACCATCTAGTTTCCTTTCAAGATTCATCGACTAGAATCCTATTTTTATTACATATCTTTCTATTTTTTTTTTAGTTATAGTTAGTATAAATAACTAACTATTGCTCTTATCCAAATTCTCTTGGTTTCATCTCAATCTTACCGAGGATTCTCTCTAAAGAAAAGGGCTTCTAAATAGAATTCTCATTTTTTCTTTTTTGATTTCGAATTTGGAATTCTATTTATTAGAAATTGATCGAAATTGAAATAGATTTCGATTATCCTTTCTATTTTTATATATTTCATTTTTTTTATAGGGCTCTAGGGCTATACGGACTCGAACCGTAGACCTTCTCGGTAAAACAGATCAAACTTATTATTATCAAAATGATCTGAACTGTTTCAAAGACCCAACATGCATTTTTTGTGCATTGGGCTCTTTCATTAACTGATAGAAATATCAGCCAGTCTGCCATTTTTTTTTGACAGAAAAATAAGGAGATGGCTCCATGTGCTCTGAGTCATTATGTGGATTCAGATTCAGGAACACTACCAAAGTTTTTCAAGGGGGGTTATCTTGACGTAGGTCTGCCTCTGGCCTAGATTAACCTAAGTGAAATGAAGTCTCTATCGCTCTACTTAAAAATCAAATATGAAACTTCATACACCTTAAAGTTCATAGGACGAAAAGAGATTTTTTTGAGGTCCTTATACTCAAGCCTAGCATTAAATAGACTGGGTATTCACCTTATCAATATATCAAATCTGGGGTCTGTTTGGCACCTAACTGGGCACCTAAATCGGACCGAACCCTTGTCAGGCTATTGTTCTCTTCTTCCCTCAAAGTTATGGAGTAAGACATCGATTTATCAATAAGATCAATTCTTTTGATTGCATGATGGACTCCCCTGAAAAACATCGGCGCGCGTGTAAACGAGGTGCTCTACCAACTGAGCTATAGCCCTTAGTGCTTGTAATACATATTTTATTATGTCGATAATTTATTGTCAAGATGAATATTCTCAAGATGACTATTCCAAGATCATAGCTCTTTGATCGGTATTGTTTCTAAGTAATATGATATTTATAATCCATCGATGGGATGAGTCCCATTTGGTTTTCTTTGGGAAGATAAATGACCTACTTAACTCAGCGGTTAGAGTATTGCTTTCATACGGCGGGAGTCATTGGTTCAAATCCAATAGTAGGTAGAACTTATTAGATACCATTGACCGCGGTATCTAATAAGTTTTTATACCCATTTTCTTTTAGTGATATGGATTTTGTATCTTTTCTATTTCTTTTTCGTTGCATCAAAATCTGATTGCGCTTGATTGTATTTACTCGACAGAATCAAGTCAAACAAAACAACCAAATATAGGGTGTATAAATCGATTATTATTCGGACGCACCGACTGGTTATGAAATAGCATTGATAGCCTCTACTCGTGTCCTAGCCCGTCGGAGAGCTAGATTTGCCTCAATTTTTTGTCTCTTTCCTTCAGCTTTTCTCAAAGCAGCTTCCGCTATTTCAAGAGTTTGCTGAGCTTCTTGTGGATCAATGTCACCACTTTTCTCTGCATCATTTACTAAAACAGTGATCTCATTATTACCTATTCTAGCAAAACCGCCCATTAGAGCCATCGTTAACCATTGGTCGTTAAGGCGTATTCTCAAAATACCTATATCTACTGCTGTGGCAATAGGAGCGTGATTTGGTAATACGCCAATTTGTCCACTATTAGTAGATAAAATGATTTCTTTCACTTCTGAATCCCAAACTATTCGATTAGGGGTCAATACACAAAGATTTAAGGTCATTTCTTCAAATTGCTCTCCATTTCTAAGTTCATAGCCTTCGCCGTAGCTTCATCGATGTTACCTACCAAATAAAAGGCCTGTTCAGGAAGACCGTCTAATTCTCCGGAAAGGATTAATTGAAAGCCTCTAATTGTTTCTGCTAAACCAACATATTTTCCCGGAGAACCCGTAAATACTTCTGCTACGAAAAAAGGTTGTGATAAGAAACGCTCAATTTTTCGGGCTCTTGCTACGGTTAAACGATCCTCTTCGGATAATTCATCCAATCCAAGAATAGCTATAATGTCTTGAAGTTCTTTGTAACGTTGTAAAGTTTGCTTAACCTGTTGTGCAGTTTCATAATGTTCTTCACCAACGATCCGGGGTTGTAGCATAGTTGACGTTGAATCTAAAGGATCTACT